ATTCGAACTGTTCTTTTTTTATTCATGTCAGCATTTCGTATAGAGGTTATTATGTCAGCAATAGTGTCTTTATTCATGATAAACTCAGATTATTGTTGTACTCGAATTTTGATATAATCAACATGCTCTTTTTCTTTTTTTTTTTTTTTTCTTTATTTTGTAGTTATGAATTATTAAAGGCATATACGTGAACCCCAACCAATCTACTAATAATAATATAATAATAAATCTCAATTTACTAAATAACCTTAATTGATTTCAGTTAAATACTCAGTTAAATACTATAACTATATTAATTAGGTTATGGTCTAATCTTATAATACTTCGGGTGCTAATGAAACTATTTTAGTGAAATTTAACTGTCTCAATTCCCGGGCGATCGCGCCAAAAATTCGAGTTCCTTTTGGATTTCCTTCTTGATCAATAACAACCGCAGCATTGTCATCATATCGTATGATCATACCGTTCTCACGTTTGAGTTCTTTACAAGTACGTACAATTACAGCTCTGATCACTTCTGATCGTTGTAGAGGTGTATTTGGTACTGCTTCCTTGATTACAGCAACAATAACATCACCAATATGAGCATATCGTCGATTACTAGCTCCTATAATTCGAATACACATTAATTCTCGGGCTCCGCTGTTATCCGCTACATTCAAATGGCTTTGGGGTTGAATCATTTTGTTTATCTGTTTTTTCAATCAACACAAAGGGCGAAGTAAAAAAAAAAGAAATGTTGTTTGTTCAAAACAAAAAAGGAAACCTGCAATTGTTGTTTTTTTTTTCATCCAAAAAAACTTTTCTTTTGTTTCTACATTCCTATCCCGAAATAATGAATTGGGTTCGTATAGGCATTTTTGATGCCGCTATTGAAATAGCCCTTCTGGCTATATTTTCTGCTACTCCGCTCATTTCATAAAGTATTCTACCGGGTTTAACGACAGCTACCCAATATTCGGGAGATCCTTTCCCCGAACCCATACGCGTTTCTGTAGGTCTTACTGTAACTGGTTTGTCTGGAAATATACGTACCCATATTTTTCCACCGCGGCGGGCATTTCGTGTCATTGCTCGTCGACCTGCTTCTATTTGTCGAGATGTGATCCAAGCGGGTTCAAGTGCTTGAAGAGCATATCTACCGAAGCAAATACGATTACCTCGATAAGATATTCCTTTCATTCTTCCTCTATGGTGTTTACGGAATCTAGTTCTTTTGGGGTTATAGTTGATGGTTGTTTATCAATTCCATCTCTACTACAGAACTGGACATGAGAGTTTCTTCTCATCCAGCTCCTCGCGACTGAAACGATTAAAAAATCTATGTATTTAATGAATAATATACTGAAAAAATATACCGACTCATGAGATTTTTTGAAATTTCATCTAATCTATTAGAAATTTCCATATCTTGTTTTGATATATAACTAAACATGGATTCGATCTATAGAGAATTTTTATTTAGAGATACATTTAAAGATAATAGTATAGATCAAAGTAATTTTGTTATGAGGTTATAACGAATCTTTATTTTGTTTTGCTTTTTATTATCATATCGGATCGGCTAAAATTTAGAAATCCAATAAAATCAAAATTTTCGCGGGCGGATATTTACTCTTTCAATATTCAGTTATAGGATTAGTCTATGACATGACCTTTCAGAATAAATGAATAGGTTTCTGGTTCGTTCCGCCATCCTACCCAATGAATCATTAAGATTCGTTTTCAATGGAATCTTATGTATTCACAGGTTCTATCGTTCCCATCGCTTCTCGGTTAATGGTTAGGTCTGAATTTTACAACGGAGCCCCTAACTAAATTGGATTTGTTCTTGAGTCAATCCTCTCAGTCTTTATTGGCTCAGGGCTCTTTATTCTTTTTCTATGAACAGATTTGTATAATTATGGACCGATCCATATTAATGCTTTATTAAATTTCCCGTTATGAGATGAATCATAGACCTTACATATTGGAATCATATATCATTGATATTTTTTTTCTCTCTTTCTCTCATCCTTCCATTTATCCGCATACTTTTTTTCTTTACAACTCAGAATCAGATTAGTTTTTATTTTTTGTTGTTTGTTTATGCAAAAAATATTTCAGTTGCTACATTGATATGATCAATATATCATATCTCGACCGGTTTTTTATATCCAGATAATGCGAAACGATGAGTTAGTTATTAGTTCTATAATAGTTATTAGTTCATACTAGGGGCTGGTCCTTTTTTTTTTAATACTAATCCTAAAAAAACCAACGAGTCACACACTAAGCATAGCAATTATATCAAATGATTAATCGAATTTTTATTCAATCTTATAGAATTGTTCATTTTTTTTTTTGAGTTAAGAGAAAAAGAATGAAAGAATTTGTCATTTTTTGTTCTATTACTGGATGGATAGAATAGAACTAAAGATAAGTCAAGTAAAGAACTATTATTCCTCTTCTATAAATATCCAAATTTTGATGCCTAATACCCCATAAATAGTTCGAACTG